TATAGGGATGCATTCAATGGTTAAAAAAGAGGATTTGATTGAGTACCGAGGAATCAAAGAATTTAAGCAAAAATACCAAATGAAAATAGATCGGTTTTTTTTCATTCCCGAAGAAGTACATATTTTACCTGAATCTTCTTCGATAATGGTACGGAACAATAGTTTGATTGGAGTAGATACACGAATCACTTTAAATACAAGAAGCCGAGTGGGCGGATTAGTCCGAGTGGAGAGAAAAAAAAAAGGGATTGAACTTAAAATCTTTTCGGGAGATATCCATTTTCCTGGAGAAACGGATAAGATATCCCGCCACAGTGGCATCTTGATACCACCAGGAACAGGAAAAACAAATTCTAAGGAATCAAAAAAATTGAAAAATTGGATCTATGTCCAAAGGATCACATCTACTAAGAAAAAATATTTTGTTTTAGTTCGACCCGTAGTGTCATATGAAATAGTGGACGGTATAAATTTAGCAACACTCTTCCCCCCGGATTTGTTCCAAGAAAAGGATAATATGCAACTTCGAGTTGTCAATTATATTGTTTACGGAAATGGAAAACCAATTCGGGGAGTTTCTGACACAAGTATTCAATTAGTTCGAACTTGTTTAATTTTGAATTGGGACGAAGACGAAAAAAGTTCTTCTATCCAAGAGGCCCATGCTTCCTTTGTTGAAGTAAGTACAAATGGCCTGATTCGAGATTTTCTAAGAATCGACTTAGTGAAATGCCCTATTTTGTATCTCAGAAAAAGGAATGATCCGTCAGGCTCAGGATTGATCTTTGATCATGTGCCAGATCACACTCCTATCAATCCTTTTTATTCCATTTATTCCAAGACAAAGATTCAACAATCACCTAGCCAAAATCACGGAACTATTCGCACTTTGTTAAATAAAAATAAGGAAAGCCCATCTTTGATAATTTTGTCATCATCTAATTGTTTTCAAATGGGTCCATTCAATGATGCAAAATATCACAATGTGATAAAAGAATCAATTAAAAAAGATCCTATAATTCAAATTAGGAATTCGATTGGCTCTTTAGGAACAGTCCTTCAAATTGTGAATTTTTATTCATTTTACGATTTAATAACTCATAATCAGGTTTTAGTAACTAAATATTTGCAACTTGAAAATTTAAAACAGACCTTTCAAGTACTTAAATATTATTTAATGGATGAAAATGGGAGGATTTATAATCCCGATCCATGCAGTAACATCGTTTTGAATTCATTCAATTTGAATTGGTATTTTCTCCCTCACAACAATTGTGATTATTATTGTGAAGAAACATCTACAATAATCAGTCTTGGACAGTTTATTTGTGAAAATGGATGTATAGCCAAAAATGGACCACACCTAAAATCGGGGCAAGTTTTAATTGTTCAACTTGACTCTCTAGTAATAAGATCCGCTAAGCCTTATTTAGCCACTCCAGGAGCAACTGTTCATGGCCATTATGGAGAAATCCTTTCCGAAGGAGATACATTAGTTACATTTATATATGAAAAATCGAGATCCGGCGATATAACGCAGGGTCTTCCAAAAGTGGAACAAGTGTTAGAAGTGCGTTCAATTGATTCAATATCAATGAACCTAGAAAAAAGAGTTGAGGGTTGGAACGAGCATATAACAAGAATTCTTGGAATTCCTTGGGGATTCTTGATTGGTGCTGAGTTAACTATAGTGCAAAGTCGTATATCTTTGGTTAATAAGATCCAAAAGGTTTATCGATCCCAAGGGGTACAAATTCATAATAGGCACATAGAAATTATTGTACGCCAAATAACATCAAAAGTCGACGTTTCCCTCGTAAGAGGATGGAATGTCTAATGTTTTTTTACCTGGAGAACTAATTGGATTGTTGCGAGCGGAGCGAACGGGGCGTGCTCTGGAAGAATCGATCTGTTATAGGGCCATCCTATTGGGAATAACAAGAACATCTTTGAATACTCAAAGTTTCATATCTGAAGCGAGTTTTCAAGAAACTGCTCGAGTTTTAGCCAAAGCTGCTCTCCGGGGTCGGATCGATTGGTTGAAAGGCCTAAAAGAGAACGTTGTTATAGGAGGGATGATACCCGTTGGTACCGGGTTTAAAGGATTAGCGCACCGTTCAAGGCAACATAAGAATATTCCTTTGGAAATAAAAAATAAGAATTTTTTCGAGGGCGAAATCAGAGATATTTTGTTACACCACAGAGAATTATTTGATTCTTGCATTTCAAAGAATTTCCATGATACACCAGAACAATCGTTTAGAGGATTTAATAATTCCTAAAAGTGGATTCATACTTTTTTTTTTAATAAAAAAAAACTCTCTAGGTCATTTGGTGTTGTCCTGAAAATAAAGATAATAACGAATAGAGGGTAGCGATTTGGATCGTATATCGACAGACGACACGGCCAATCAAGAAAAGGTTCCATCGGAACAATTATTTAGTTCAGGGCACCTCGTCGCTTTTTTTTTTTCAAAAAAAAAAAGAGGAAATGGGGGGAGAAATGACAAGAAGATATTGGAACATCAATTTAGAAGAGATGATGGAAGCAGGAGTTCATTTTGGTCATGGTACTAGGAAATGGAATCCTAGGATGGCACCTTATATTTCCGCAAAGCGTAAAGGTATTCATATTACAAATCTTACAAAAACTGCTCGTTTTTTATCAGAAGCTTGTGATTTAGTTTTTGATGCAGCAAGTAGGGGAAAACAGTTTTTAATTGTTGGTACCAAAAGTAAAGCAGCTGATTTAGTAGCACGGGCTGCAATAAAAGCTAGGTGTCATTATGTTAATAAAAAGTGGCTCGGCGGTATGTTAACGAATTGGTCCACTACAGAAACGAGACTTTATAAGTTCAGGGACTTGAGAACGGAACAAAAGACGGGGAAACTCAACCGTCTTCCAAAAAGAGACGCAGCTATGTCGAAGAGACAATTATCTCACTTGCAAACATATCTGGGCGGGATTAAATATATGACAGGCTTGCCCGATATTGTAATTATCGTTGATCAGCAAGAAGAATATACGGCTCTTCGAGAATGTATCACTTTGGGAATTCCAACAATTTGTTTAATCGATACAAATTGTGACCCGGATCTTGCAGATATTTCGATTCCAGCAAATGATGACGCTATAGCTTCAATCCGATTAATTCTTAACAAATTAGTATTCGCAATTTGTGAGGGTCGTTCTAGCTATATACGAAATCCTTGATTAATAATAAGATAAATAAATTCTTTTTTGAACTCCCTAGATTTATGGAATCGGTTACTACTCTTGAATCGCATAAAAGAGATAAAAATTACTGGGGATATTTTATGATTGGTTGGTATTCAAAATAGAAAATTCAACTAATCAAGTGGAAAAAGAGATGAGATGGTTGAATCAAAATAATTCTCCTTCAAGTTCTATTTCTGTCAGAGGGCAATATGAATGTTCTATCATGTTCCACCAACACACTAAAAGGGTTATACGATATATCTGGTGTGGAAGTAGGCCAACATTTCTATTGGCAAATAGGAGGTTTTCAAGTTCACGGCCAAGTACTTATAACTTCTTGGGTTGTTATTGCTATCTTATTAGGTTCAGCTAGTATAGCTGTTCGGAATCCACAAACCATTCCAAATGACGGTCAGAATTTCTTCGAATATGTCCTTGAATTCATTCGAGACGTTAGCAAAACCCAGATTGGAGAAGAATATGGTCCATGGGTTCCTTTTATTGGAACTATGTTTCTATTTMTTTTTGTTTCTAATTGGTCAGGGGCTCTTTTACCATGGAAAATCATACAGTTACCTCATGGGGAATTAGCTGCACCCACGAATGATATAAATACTACCGTTGCTTTAGCTTTACTCACATCAGTAGCCTATTTCTATGCAGGTCTTAGCAAAAAGGGATTAAGTTATTTTAGTAAATACATACAACCAACTCCCATCCTTTTACCCATTAACATCTTAGAAGATTTCACAAAACCTTTATCACTTAGTTTTCGACTTTTCGGAAATATATTAGCCGATGAATTAGTAGTTGTTGTTCTTGTTTCTTTAGTACCCTTAGTGGTTCCTATACCTGTGATGTTCCTTGGATTATTTACAAGTGGTATTCAAGCTCTTATTTTTGCAACCTTAGCCGCGGCTTATATAGGCGAATCCATGGAGGGTCATCATTAAATTCTTGTTTAGCCCATTTCATTTATATAATACCTACCTCTAATTAAGATTTTCTATTACAATTTTCTTTTGTTCAATTGAACAAAAGAAAATTGTAATAGAAAATAAATAAAATAATATTAACTAAAAAATAGAAATAAAAAATGGAATGAACTTTTGAATCACTCAACTCAAATACTGATATTTCTATGCAATAATTTGGCCTAACAAATTCGCACATGTAGATTGTATACATGTGGGATAATGATAAATAAAAGGAAAAGAAGAATAAGAATTAAAAAAAAAAGAAATTGAATTTAGAAAAAAAAATGAATTGGTTAGTAAAGGCGGGTCAAAACTGGGTATGCGGAATCTAATGGCTAGAATAGAATCCAACTGTTGGGCGTTTCAAAAAGAATTCTAGAATCCGGTTGAATCTAAGATACGAATATTTGGTTTCCGTTATGGAAGAAAGACATGTATATGTGATATTAGATATTGACTATTTATCGATGAACTAAAGATATATCTAATTCGTCCTATATGAATTTAGATGGGGATTCAAAGAAGTTTTTATTTTCGTCTGGAACTGTGAATTGAATGAATAGACTAAAAGGATGAAATCAATAAAAAGAATGAGGAATTCAACTAATGGTTCAGGACAAAAAAATGGAAGAATAAAAAAAATTGTATGGATTCACAAAAATCCCGTCGATAGAAACTAAAAAAGAGCTATATTAAGTAGTTCTGATGATTCAATAATATTAAATATTATTCCATTACTGCAATTGGCAGTTGTTAGTTATTTCGTCTGGATGAATCTTAGTGATGGAATAATTAAATCATAA